TACCAATTTCGATTATAAATGAATTTTCCAGCATTTGACTCCGTACCGCTGAAAGATTTATCCGCACATTTGAAAAATAGCCCAAAAAGTGAAATGAATGCTCGGATAATTGGTTTATATGGATCGTTCCTGGTTGAGACCAAACATAAAAATGACATTGCCATAAATGGATAAGATAGTATTTCCATTTATTCATCAAAAGAGGCGCATTCTTTGAAGCCAGAATGGATTTTCCTTGATATCTAACATAATGAATGAAAGGATCCTTGAAGAATGATAAGGTAGACGAAAAATCCTTAGCAAAGACTTCTACAAGATGTTCTATTTTTGCATAGAAATAGATTCGCTCAAAAAGAACGCTAAAAGATGTTAATCGTAAATGAGCGGATTTGTTACGTAGAAAAAGTAAGATAGATTCGTATTCACATACATAAAAATTATATAGGAACAAGAATAATCTTGGATTACTTTTTGAAAAAGTAGAAATCGATTTTTTTGGAGTAATAAGACTATTCCAATTACAATACTCATAAATAAACAACCTTAATAAATGAAAGAAAGGGGCATCTTTCACCCAGTATCGAAGGGTTTGAACCAAGATTTCCAGATGGATAGGATAGGGTATTCGTACATCTGACACATAATTTAAATATGTAAATTGATCCTCGAAAAAAGGAAAAATTGAATGAATTGATCGCAAATTTTTATAAGATTTTACAATTTCTGCCTCCTCTAAGGAAGAGCTTAATTGTAGAGAAAATGGAATTTCCACGACGACGGCAAAACCCTCTGATATTATTTGAGAATACAAATTCTTGTTATACCCCCAAAATGGATTTTTGTTAGAATCATTAGCAGAAATAATCAAATGATTCTGTTGATACATTCGAGTAATTAAACGTTTTACAATTAGTAAACTAGATTTATTGTCATAACCTACATTTTCCACCAAAATTGATCTATTTAAATCATGACCATAAGCGAGTCCATAAATATACTCCCGAAAAATAAGTGGGTATAGTAAGTCCTGTTGGCGAGATCTATCTAGTTCTAAATATACTTGATATTCCTCCATTTTTAAAATTCGATTTGGTCAAAGGATCAGGGATTTATTTGGTTATCAAATGATACATAGTGCGATACAGTCAAAACAGGGTATTCTATTCTATATTCTAATTAGAATAGAATAAAAAACGAATAGATACCTAGAAAACAAGTAAAACTCATCAACGGACTCTCTCTCCTCGCTTTTTCCATCTAATTGTTCTAGGATAACAAGCTAGTTAGAAATCCTTTATTTTCTCAACCCAATCGCTCTTTTGATTTTGGAAAAAAAAAAGATCTTTATCAATATACTCTTTCTTCTACACATTTATCGCCACCCCATAATGGAGAATAGCTAATAGTTAGGACTCATAACAAAAATGAATAATCCATTCGTGGGAAAAGCTTTTTCCACATCAAGCACTAATCTATTTTTAACGTACAATTAGATGGGGTAATCATTCAAATGAAAAATGAAAGCTCGTTGCTTTTTGTTTCCCTATAATTGGAGCCGCCAAGCTCTATCCCTTTATTAATTCAACCCAACTGAATTTTTTTTGTTCCGAGCCAAGAATTCAAACAAAAATTTTGGGCCGGATCAAATAAGAATGAGATATTTTTAGAATTCGTCATTGATACGACATGCTGCTTTTTCCATTCATTCCTTTCTGGATCAGTCGTGGTCTTACAAACTCTACCGATGGTATGGACGAATCAATTGCTTCATAGAAATGTGTAAAAAATGGAGTCGCGCTTAAAAGCCGAGTACTCTACCATTGAGTTAGCAACCCTAATAAAATTAAAAAAATAGGATGTGTAGATACAATCGCAATAAAAAAAAAGGTTGAATTGTCTAAAAGATTGAGATTGAATTGTCTAATAAAATATTACATTAAAATGGAAAAAAAGAAAGAAAAAAATTCACAATGTCGAAGTCGAATCGATTCTGAACATACAAATGAACAGATCAGATGAAAATACAAGAAATTTTTGCAGATAAAAAAAAAAAAAAGCCTATGTAACGTGAATAAATCGATCGATTTATTCATGATCGGATTATATTTGTTTGATACACTGTTGTCAATATTAGTGTTGAAAAAAGAATACAATCGAGAAAACAAACGAATTAGAATTAGAAAATGAAATATTATATATTTTTTTTTATTATATATTATATTAAATATATTAATATATTAAATATATTATTAATATATTAAATATATTAAAAATATATTAAGAAATATTAAGAATATATATATAAATTCTATATATAAATATATATATATATATATATATATTATATATAAGAATTCAATCACTTTCAATCAATACAATATAAATAGAATAAGTAAGCTTAACCTAACCACCCCTTTTTTTAATTCTTCAGAGAATTCCAACAAAAAAAATAACCGCGTTGGGGGTAATGTATTTATAGACCCAATTACTTAATTTAGTCATTATTCATTTGATTTTTTCTATATCTTCTATTTCTATCCATTTTGATTATTTATTTGAATTTTGAAGATCTTTAAAAATAAATATTTTTGTGGTTATAGAAAACAGCATTCTATGTCAACAATAAGAAATAAAAAATTAGGTATGAATAGAGCAAGAGAGCGGGGGGATAAAAGAGAAAAGAGTTCTATAAATCTATATACAAGTCATCCACACCCTCTTTTTTTATATTTCATTAATTTAATTTCGTTTGTTGATTAGGGCAAAGTTCCATAAAAACACCTGCCTTTTTTGAAATATCCTGAACAGTTCCTGTAGGTTGAGCGCCTTGTTCAAGGAAATATAGAATAACAGGAATATTTAAATAGGTTTGATTCTTTATCGGATCATAAAAACCCACTTTCCGAAGATCTCTTCCCTCTCTTCGGGATCGAACATCAATTGCAACGATTCGATAAACAGCTCATTGGGATAGATATAGATGAACAATACACCCCCCCTAGAAACGTATAAGAAGTTTTCTCCTCGTACGGCTCGAGAAAATTCGAAATTATTTCTATGTATAAAATTATGATGTCAAATAGACCCATAAAATCATCAAATCAATTAGACTATGATTTAAGTATTTATTTTTATTATTCTTTTTCTTTCTGAAAAAAAAACTCCTCGTATTCGCAACCTCATAACTCAAATTGGATAACTCTCAAATAACTCAAAGGAAAACAAAACCTTTAGGTATTTTTCATTTATTGAGCGGTCTCTACCCCCTTTTCTCGCCTGTCTTCTTTATAATCTATTTTTTTTCTTCATTATAATAGAATTGTTATTCTAATATAATTGTTGAGACAATTTGAAAATGGTACTTACTTGTTCCAGGATCCTTTAGCTTTTCCTTGAATCATTGGGTTTAGACATTACTTCGGGGATCCTTAATCGTTTCAAAAATGGCAGCAACATACCATTTTTTTTTTCTTTTTCTCAAAGAATCATAGAGGGTTGATTCCCGCAGATACACTTTTTATCAAAATAGTTTTACCAATTCCAACAAATTTTACTTTTTTTTTTTGAACTTGCTCGAATTGGATCCTTTCGATTTCTCTATCGAAAATATACTTACGAAGTTGTTCTAACTTATTAATTTTCACTAACCCTAGATACTTGCCCCTGAGAAATGAATCAACTCGAGCTCCATCATGTACTATTTACATCATCAATCCCTCTCCCGTCCCCCAAACAATGAGTTCTAGTGGAACAGAACAAACGATGTCGAGCCAAGAGCACCCCGATTTCTATATACTAGAAAAAATGGTGGATGTAAGAATCCACAGCTAATCTAATCATGTCTTTCAAGTCGCACGTTGCTTTTTCCCACATCGTTTCAAACGAAGTTTTACCATAACATTCCTCTAGTTTGGATCCGGTATGTAATTGATTCAATTATGAAACCATGAATAGTCATTGATTCAATCGATACATAATAATCTATACTTTGTTACTTCTAAGGTTTTCCTTCTATATGAAGGGACAATTTCTAAAGTAAAGAAGTATCAAAAAAAAAAATGAAAATTGACTCAGTATGAATAGATTTTCAATTCTATTTTTATAGTTTGTAAAATTGAAAATCTATTCAATAAAATACAAATACCAGAAAAGTAATAAAAAAATATAAATAAATATGAAATAAAAAAAAATGGATAAATAATTCATTTATATATTTTTTTTTATATATTAAAAAATATATTAAAAAATTGTATTTTCAAATGGCTAAAATATCTTCTGCTTTATATGATTATCAAACAAATAAAAAATTCCTTTTGAATCTACATCTTAAAAAGAGACTCGATTTAGATTAGAGACGAATCATTCAAAATAAGAAAGAAGAATTACCTCTACCCAATATTATATATTCTTAAACTTAAGAAGAGGGTTTTCCACTGGGACGGAAGGATTCGAACCTCCGAATAGCGGGACCAAAACCCGTTGCCTTACCGCTTGGCCACGCCCCATTTCTATTTCGATTCGACACTAATAAACACTATTATTGGTAGTGGTTGTTCGTCAATTCCAGTTCAAAAATTTCTATAGAAAAAATTGTTGCTAGGATTTTGATATGCGTAGTAGATATAGAATTAAACTGAAATTATTGATCATTACATATAATTCAATTAAGATATTGTATGAAAGTATGATTTCTTCTATTTTTTATTTCATAATGAAAAGATTTTGAACTGGATAAGTTCAAATCAAAGAAGGATTTTTTTTGGTCTGATCTTATTTGATTCATTTTTTTTTATTAATCTTATTAATATCATTTTTATTCACAAAAAGCAAAAATACAATTAATTTTCTTAAAGAACAAAATGTTTGTTATGCTTAATATCTTTAGTTTGGTCTGTATTTATATTCACTCTGCCCTTTATTCAAGTAGTTTTTTCTTGGCGAAATTACCCGAAGCCTACGCTTTTTTGAATCCAATTGTAGATATTATGCCAGTAATACCTTTACTCTTTTTTCTCTTAGCTTTTGTTTGGCAAGCTGCTGTAAGTTTTCGATGAGATCTTTAATTTAAATAATGTCCTAAAAAAATTCAGAATTTATTCAAAAACAAAAATTCGAACATTTTAACAATTTATAAGATCAGATAAGTCTTACAGTGTGAATCCTCGATTCAAATATTGAAATATTATTCTTACATTTTTTCCATTGATCCTATTAGATTTGAGTCCACCACCAATACCTAAAGAAAATTTTTGGTAATAATAATATTTGTATATAGTAAAAAAGGGCTCGACTCTTACTACAAATAAATTTCCGAATCTTTTTTTTCTATTTCCTCAAAATCACTTCATTTCTTAGAAACTTAGTATCAAAAGAAACATAATGTGTAATATAAGAGAATCTATTCTCTTTCTCTGTCATTTTTTTTTTAATTATCTTGGAGATTTTTTAATGCTTACTCTAAAACTATTTGTTTACACGGTAGTGATATTCTTTGTTTCTCTTTTCATCTTCGGATTCCTATCTAACGATCCAGGACGTAATCCCGGACGTGAAGAATAAAAAAAAAAATACCAAATCATCAATGGAAACGGAAAGAGAGGGATTCGAACCCTCGGTACAAAAATTCGTACAACGGATTAGCAATCCGACGCTTTAGTCCACTCAGCCATCTCTCCCCAATTGAAAAAATAGACTTACTATGTTTATGTTACATCACATAAACAAAAAGAACAAAAAGTAGGGCTTGAAAAAAGCCTTCTTTATATCTTATTTTATATCTTATCTCTCTTTGACTTTTTTTTATTATATATTCGATTTCGATTTCTAATTTCGAATAGATTTCTATTTATTATTATATATTCTTATTATATATTTATATAGATATTATATATATTATCGATTTAATTAATATTTTGATTATTTCATATTTCTTTTAATAAAAAATTTTTAAATAATAATTAAATTGTTTAATTGAACAGAAAAAACAAAAATAGAAATAAAAAAAGAAACTAAAAAATGGAATAATATATATTATTATTCCATTTTTTAGTTTCTTTTTTTACAGCCAGAGCCCCCTTTTCTTAATTTCATTAGGTAGCCCCCTTACAAAATATGTTAACATTATAATTTGTTTCATAATGAATTCTAGCTTTATTTATTTACTTTATTTATTTATATAAGTAATTTGATTTATTTTTAAAGACGATTCCCTTGTTCGACAAAAAGTCCATTTATATACAATAATTGCATTGTAGCGCGGGTATAGTTTAGTGGTAAAAGTGCGATTCGTTCTATGGACCCCTTAATAGTTAAGGGGTCCCTCGTTTGATTCATATCCCGATCAAAAACTTTATTTCTTACTTAAAGGGGTTTAATCCTTTATACCTCTCAACGAACGATTCGAGGAATAAAAAAATTATCATAATTTATATCCAATTTTTAGGAATCAATTATAAATTGACAAATTGAATTATAAAATTATGAAACATAAGTTTTTGTAATTGGATCAATACTCCCGATTTTTTGAGTATGAGTAAAGGATCCATGGAGAAAGATATAGAAAGTTTATTTCTAATCGTAACTAAATCTTCAATTTTTTTTATTTGTTTTGTATAGGAGAGATTGAAGCAAAATAGCTATTTAACGATTACTTTCGTTTACTAGAGACATCGACATATTTATTTTAGCTCGATGGAAATCAAATTCTTTTCCTAAGGATTCTCTCAAATAGAAATAGAGAACGAAGTAACTAGAAAAAAACAGATTGTTATAATCCTCCTCTTCTATAGGGATCATCTAAAAAGCAAGGTGTTTTAAATGCATTCATACAGAAAGGCTGACATAGATGTTATTGGTCCATTTTTTTTTTTTCGTGTATTCCATCTCTTAATTTCTTCCATAAAGGAGCCGAATGAAACCAAAGTTTCACGTTCGGTTTTGAATTAGAGACGTTAGAAATGATGAATCAACGTCGACTATAACCCCTAGCCTTCCAAGCTAACGATGCGGGTTCGATTCCCGCTACCCGCTTATATCTTATCTCTCTATTTAGTCTATTCGAATCTATCTTTTTGTCTTATAGAATTAATTCATTTTAATTATTCATTTGAATTTCGGAATTTAGTTTTAATTAATATTAAATTTCATTTTCTTATATTATTATTTTTATATATATTTTATATATATTATATATATAATATTATTTATATATATAATAATATTATATATTATATTATTATTATATTAATATAATATTTTAATATATAATATTTTAATATAATATTATATATATATATTTTGACTAGTTAACTATTTAACTATATAAATTAACTATTTAACTATATAAATAACTAAATTAATTATAAATAACTAAAAACTAAATTAATTAGTAATTTCATTTTTTTAAAGAAAAAAAATAAAAAGCGTCCATTGTCTAATGGATAGGACAGAGGTCTTCTAAACCTTTGGTATAGGTTCAAATCCTATTGGACGCAAATTATT